CAACACCATAGTATGAACTAATAACCAACTCATTACTTCGCATTATCTCGATCTAAGGAACCAGTCAAGATATGATATATTGGTCATTTCTTTGTAACAACTGAAATTTGATGTTTCTGAAAAAAAAAATCTGATTTTTAAGCTGTAAAGCAAAATAGAGAAGAAAGATGTGGATATAAATGGAAGGATGAGAGAAAGAGAGAGAAAAAATATCAATGATATAGAATTCCAATATGTAATATGTAAGGTCTATAAGTCATCTTATAAAAGGCAGTGTAATAAAGCATTAATACTGATTCTTATATAACATAATTAAATGTTCTTATTTTATATATATTTTTAATATAATTTAATATATTTCTTATTTAATATAAAATTAAATATTTATTTAATATAAATAAATATATAACATAATTTAATTTTCAATTTTAAAATTTCTAATTTTAAATTATAGAACAAAACAAAAAAATCAAGAGCTTCGAGCCAATAAAGACTAAGAAGATTGACTCAAGAACAAATTTCATTACGAGCTCCGTTGTAAAAATTGGACCTAAGCATTAAGTAAGAAGCGATGGGAACGATGGAAGCTGTGAATGCAAAAGATTTTAGTGAAAAAGGAATCTTAATGATTCACTGGTCGGGATGGCGAAATGAAACGGAGGTCAATTCATCTATTGTAAGAAGTCGGGAGACAAGCCGAAAATTGAAATAGAAGAGTAAACATTCGCCCGCGAAAACTTTATTTTTTTTTGAATTGATAAATTTGGACGATAAAAATAACAAAAAAATATGTTCTATTTATATTTCAAAATAACAATTAAAAATAAAAATATGATTTCGAAAATAGAAACTAAAATCTTTAATTATCTATTTAAACAAGATCTATAGATTACTAATAGATTAGATTTTATGAAGTCTCAAAAAATGACACGATTCTATTTAAATACATGTATATCTTACTATATATCTTAATTAGTTAATTATTTTATATTTATTAATATTAAATTTAATTAATTAAAAATTTAATTAATTAAGATTCGAAATCTTTTTTGTTTTTTAATTCTTTTATTCGCGAGGAGCCGGATGAGAAGAAACTCTCACGTCCGGTTCTGCAGTAGAGATGGAATTCATAATCAACCATCAACTATAACCCTAAAAGAACCAGATTCCGTAAACAACATCGAGGAAGAATGAAGGGAATATCGTATCGAGGGAATCGTATTTGTTTTGGTAAATATGCTCTTCAGGCACTCGAACCCGCTTGGATCACATCTAGACAAATAGAAGCCGGTCGACGGGCAATGACACGAAATGCCCGTCGTGGGGGAAAACTATGGGTACGTATATTTCCAGACAAACCAGTTACACTAAGGCCCGCAGAAACACGTATGGGTTCGGGGAAAGGATCCCCGGAATATTGGGTAGCTGTTGTTAAACCAGGTCGAATACTTTATGAAATGGGCGGAGTAAGAGAAAATAGAGCTAGAAGGGCTATTGAAATAGCAGCATCCAAAATGCCTATACGGACTCAATTGATTATTTCGGGATAAAAGGCGAAAAGGGTAGAACTAACAGAAATGAGTCTTGGGTGTGAAAAAAAATTGCTTATTTCTTTATTTTTTTCTTTTTAGAAAAAAAAAATATTTCTTTTTTTTATCCTTTACTTTACATTAAAAGAACAAATTACAAAATGATATGATTCAATCTCAGACCCATTTAAATGTAGCAGATAACAGCGGGGCTCGAGAACTGATGTGTATTCGAATCATAGGAGCTAGCAATCGTCGATATGCTCATATTGGTGACGTTATTGTTGCTGTGATCAAAGAAGCAGTACCAAACGTGCCCCTAGAAAAATCAGAAGTGGTCAGAGCTGTAATTGTGCGTACCTGTAAAGAATTCAAACGTGATAACGGTATGATAATCCGATATGATGACAATGCTGCAGTTGTTATTGATCAAAAAGGAAATCCAAAAGGAACGCGAGTTTTTGGCGCGATCGCCCGGGAATTAAGACAATTAAATTTTACTAAAATAGTTTCATTAGCTCCCGAAGTATTATAAAAAGGGGATCGCGCTATTTTATAGTGGGATAGTTGAAAGAAATGGATTGAGAAATAGATTGTATCTCACGCATATACCTTTATTCATAAAATATTCATAAAAAAAAAAAAGAAATAAGCATGTTGATTATATCAAATTTTGAGTCACCAACTTTTTTAGTTCATCATGGGCAGGGACACTATTGCTGAGGTACTAACCTCTATACGAAATGCTGATATGGATAAAAAAAGAGTAGTTCGAATAAGAGCTACTAATATTACCGAAAATATTGTAAAAATACTTTTAAGAGAGGGTTTTCTCGAAAACGTGAGAAAACATCGAGAAAGCAACAAAGATTTTTTTGTTTTAACGCTACGACATAGAAGGAATAGGAAAAGGCCCTCTAGAAATCTTTTAAATTTAAAACGGATCAGTCGACCTGGTCTACGAATCTATT